AACTCCACTACTACTACCTGTACTCAATCAAGTACAAGTAAAAAAAAAAAAAAGAAACCAAGAAAGGAGGTATTTTTCTTTTTGGAAGCGAAGCGACCTAGTCGAGTGTCAAGTTAAGCAGTTCCTCTTGTCGAGCTAGACTCTACTCGCGCTATAGTCGAGGAAAGCTCGCGCGTTATTCGTGTTAAGCTGTCGAGTTAACTAGACTCGAGGAACTAATCCTTTAGGTTTAGGCAACTCCTCCTCTCTGAGAAGAGGACACTTACTTAGTTCAGTGCAACAACAAAAGAAAGGACCCTTACCCCTCTATATCCCTTTTGGGGGGAAGATCCAACTCTTTAACTCAATCTACTACTACTGTTCTCACTCATTGACATAAGTCAAAGCTAAAACTTCCTTACTCAAAGAACTCGTACCGGTACTCTTGAGTTCACAACCCTAAAAACCTTAGATTGGAGTAGAAACTCGATCCTACTAATTACGTAGAACCATGAGCCATCGATCGAGTGAGTTCGAGGTGGTTCATGCTTTCTATATAACTCGCTGTACGCTAAGGCAAAGGTTGTAACCATGCGTCATGCGTGCCGTAAGCGGGCTCTGGTGGGGGAACCCGTAGGAAGGGGGGACGACCCGCCGAATTCACATCAGAAATCGCCAGAACACAAACGAAATCTTGAATTGCGTATAGAAACAAAACGAACCACTTCTATTCTCGGAGCGGAGGTATATGAAGAATGGTGGGTCCCTTTCGTCCAGTGGTTAGGACATCGTCTTTTCATGTCGAAGACACGGGTTCGATTCCCGTAAGGGATGGCTACTCTTTCCCGGCCGCTTTCAGTTAGTGTTCATTGCTGAGTGATCGCTCGCTATCTGGCTGGAAAAGGTGGTCCGGAAGCTTTCTCTCTCCCAGCAAGCAAGACGAGATCACCACTTCTCTCAGTAATGGACTTCCTTGAATTCTTCCTTAGCCTTAGATGTCCTATCATAGATTATCGAACCCCCGACAGACTCCCCATGCATGCGTTCTTTCTCTCCTCCCCTCAGCCATACATCTCTTTTTTGTTCTTTTGGCCGTTTTTGTTAGGCATTGAACCCCACCTTAGGTGCTGAGTGGTGTCCTCCCCTCCCTAATACCTAAAAGTTCCGTCTATGGAGCCTAAAGCTTAAACCATGGCATGGCAGTAAGCAGTAAGTTGGCCTAGTCTCTTGCCCAGCCTTCGCCTTCTTCAGTGGCCAAGTTGAAGCGTTCAACGGTTCTTCGGCCTACCACCTTTCTTTTTCAAGGTTGAGCTTGTTCAATTGAAGCTAATGCTATGCTGCCCTTCCCTTGTTCAAGAGAAGGCGAGGACTTTTAGCTACCGGCCCAAACAAAAGAGATTAGCCTCTTGATCGATCGATTGATTGGATTGCAGTACGAAGGGGTTTAAGAAGGAGGCATTGGAGAGAAGTAGGCATGGTGGCCAACCAAGGCAGTGAAATCGAGACAATCAATCGGAAGAGGGTTTAGTTAGGAGTCCGGGTTCCATCCTATAATATAAGTTGAAGGAAGGGAGCAAAGGAAGTTCTCTTTGCCCTTAGTCTTGGGTTCAGTGAATAGGGAAATTAGGTTAGTCTTATTCCCTAGCTGAGTGAATAGGCCGATATTTCGTATAGTGATAACGCTTTCTCTGATAGGGGTCTATTTTCTCTGACTTGACTCAGCTTGACCTACTTGACTCAGCGGTTAGAGTATCGCTTTCATACGGCGAGAGTCATTGGTTCAAATCCAATAGTAGGTAAGGCCGAAAGCCCTGCGCCAGCATGACAGCAAGCACGGACTGGAATGACCAAAGCATCGGTTGCTTCCACTTGTGGCCTTCTTCGACCGCCTTGACACCTTAATCTCAGGGAACCCCCTCTCCTCTCTTCTTCTCTTCATGTATGTGGGCTGCCTGCCCCGTCCCGAATAGACGAACAGGAACAAGCTAAAGGCGCGAGAGAGAGTTTATACTCAATGCACCTCCCCTCTTCCACAATTAGGTGAAGACCAGGGGGCCGGAAACCCCAACGGGAAACCTTTCACCGCGCCACACGATTCTTTCGCGAAGCGCTCTCTCAGACGCACTCCTGCCTCCGCAAGCAAAGAGGTTTCAAAGATACCACCTGGCGACCAAGTGAAAGTGAACAGCCCCGAGCAAATCTTCTAGAGAGCGTACCCGTTGTAGCCAAAAAAAGAAATGAACACATCTATAGTTGTGGACAGTAAAAAAAAGAGGTTCTTCGAAGCTGTGCTAATGGTGGTCAAGGATAAGGTACTAGTTTCAGTGGGAGACATTAAGTCTGCATGAGAAATCTGGGAGACTCCACAGAGAATGTATGAGTCAGTGACAATGGTAAACATGAAGTTTCTTTGGCAACGGTTTTTTCCAAGCAAGATGCAAGAGGGGACGAGCGTGTCTCAGCACTTAGACAAGATGGAGAATCTTCTCCAAGAATTTTTAGCAGTGAGAGTCAAAATGACTGATCGTGATTAGTGACCGGGAAGTCTGCTGAAGTCGTTTGAGTCTTTGACAACCACTCTCTCCCGTGAAACTCCTCCTTTAACTATGATTGATCTGACCATTTTCTTTAGGCAGAAGCTGAAAAGAGATTTAGCAGTCTGAAAAGAAAAGACTAATGCTGCGCAAATATGTTTCAAAAGAAGAATCTATTCATCTCCTTAATTCGAAAGACGACAATCAAAGCATCACGACCGATCTAAAAGTGCTTTCCTTCTAGCTTGACTTGTTCTATTAGGTATGTGGCTTTGTTTTAATCGGACCTACCAATCATCCTCTCCCCCTTTCCCTAAGGGGAAGTGTAGGCATCTGAGAGGCCCCGTGCAGTGCTTGCCTTTCTACCTCTCTCCGTATTGCATTCATCCCCACCTTTTATAGATTCAGTCTCTCTCTTCTATGTTATGTAATTTCCAGATCCGATGGTGCCTGTGGAACTGTTGTGGCGGGGAATGTCCCTAGTTGTGATGCTTGCTGCTCTGGTTCCCTTTCGCCCGTCGACCGTCGTACACGTGATTGAGACTCCGCACCTTGCTCGCTTCCTTGTTGGCCGACAGGCATTCCTCCTACTTGACTCGGAAGCAAGTGCGCGTAAACATGCCCCCTGCCAGGGCATTTCCTATACTATACTGGTAGCAGGATCGGCCACCCCGGCCCCAGCATTGCTCTAATTGGAGCTCTGAGCTGGAGCAGTCTTGCTTTGGCTCCCCTGACCGACCTCAGGCCTCCTGATCAAGTGCGCATTCCCATACTGTAGGATGGGCCTGAGTTGAGGGGAAAGATCCATAGCAAAGACCGGTAAGCTCGCTTCCCACATTCCATTCGATGCTTTCCCTCCTTCTTTCTTTGCTTGATGCGCCGCTCGGTGTGCTCAGATGGTTCTGCTTCATGCTCGTCGACTCTGAGTTCGGGTTTCAATGAGTACCACGATCATAGGATCATTCCCGTTAACCAAATCTCTCCATTTTCTGAGAAATTCATTAGATCCAGCTCCCTGGCAGTTACAAAATAACATCTTCATTGGGATGCTGTCAGTGAAGAAAAAGAAGTAAACTGTCATACCAGGTTCCAAGGGAAGAGAGCCCCAGTGAAGTAAACCGAGGGCACGAAGCAAACATATATATATTTTCTTGATTGAGTTTGTTCCACCACAAATCGATTTCGCCGCATGGATTGGATAAAGTCCCCTGATCTCGACATCCAAGCACGAATCCCTTTTTCGCTCTTTCAAAAAGAGAAGAGCTTCGCCGGAAGAGAAGAGGACCGCTCGCTTCACTTGTGTATCCCTTTGGTATACAGGTTGGCGGTTTTTCTTGAAGAGCACTAAATTCTACAGACATCTTATGATTCCATTAATGTCAAAAAATCTTTTTTTGATTTTTAGAAAGTCGTTACTACTCATTTTGGTTGGTCTTGATAGGTCAGAGCATCCGGTCTGCTGGACCTTTCCTGGCTTGAAGAAATCCGTTCCACCTAAGATGGGGCTCTCGGCTTCCCGCGCGCCAAACAAATAAGGATGCAAGAACTGGAGCTCCTCTATCCACAACATCCATCTAAAAGGGATGCGTTTACCAGGGCGTTTCACCAAAAAGAAGCATTCCTCCAATCGGCTCCTTTGCCTCTCTTCTGCGGCAGCAGGCGAAACAAACACAGGGTGGTTTCCGGGCTCCTTTACTAAGTCGAAGATCCCCAGAAGCCTTTTCGCTTCCAAATAAATATGCTTCAAAAAAATCCATCTATCCCCCCCAATCCCGCCTTTGGAGAAAAGCTCGGGGGATTTACTACTGGTAAACTTAGTTAATTTATCCCCTTCTTTAGCTTATGAATTTAGTTTAGTGAAGAGGTTTATAAAAGTGACAAGCTTGGTGGAAAGCTCTATGGAGGGAAAGCTCCTTCCTTTACCCGTTCTAAAAGAAGCTCAGTTAAGCAGTCAAGAAAGACTGGTATAAGAATTTATCTTTCAACGCCTTAAGTTAAAACGTGTCATCCGGGATTAATGAGAAAACGTGTATTCAATTCAACCATTCGCATGGTCTCCCCAAAGACTGACCTCTTTTCCAAATGAACCGAACCTCGATACCACATTCATCAAAGAGAGACGGCCATCTCTCTAGGTTGCACACCCCTTTAGATCGTTCTATTCGTGCTTGAAAAACGACCCCGCTCCTCATCCTCAATCTGGCGGTCCCTCTCCTAGCGCTCAAGGAGTTGCTTCTTTTTTGCTTTTTCTTGTGCTCAACCTCAATTTTGAGGTTGGGAGAAGGCATTAGTCGTCTAAGTCGGGCTGCTCATCAGTGCGTACTGTGCTCCCTCTTTCACTTCCGAACATCTAGTCAGGCCTAGCACCGAAGTCGAGTGCTACCACTGAGCTTTGAATGGGTCTCCCCCTTTCGATGAGCAACAATCTGACATAAAACTACTACTTAACCTGATCGGCAACCCTTGGATTCCTAGTGAAAACTACACCTTCATCTCGATCAAAGGTGGGATCCCAGATCGCTTGAAGCTTCCTATTCGCCTTTCGGGGGGTCCCCGTTGATAGATAGGGGCAATCTCAAGGTAGACAGGACAAAGACTACTCTACGACAGCTCTTCTTTTCGTCCTACTTCTAGATTGAACCACCTGAAAACATCACTGGGCTATGGTGACTCTCTGACTGGCTCTTGCTTTCTCACTCATTGATCAAGGGAAGTCAACCAGGGGTTGCTGGCACTGGTTCCGGTACTGGTGAAAATAGAAAGAACAGTTCCCGTTCGATCAGAGAGAAAAGACAGGTTAGTTCAGTGAAAGTTTACAAAGTCAATCTCTTTTCCGGGAGACGAAACCAGTTGAAATACTTTTTGACTCCCTAAAGAAAGGGAAAATTCCTGTAGTACCGATCAACCTTTCTGGTAACTCCTTTCCTTATTATCACACTGGAGTTGAAAGCGAGGAAGACTCCCATAGTATCAGCAAGAGCTAAGGCACCGGAAGCTTCATGTACAACCGGGTAATCCATCATCCAATATAGTACTTTTTCTTGAGATCCCCCCGGGGAAGCAACATCTAGGTTGCTGTTAGCTGCGCAGAACGGAAGTCACGGAGTTGTTGCTGAAGGAGCGGCCGGAGTTGCTGCTGTTCTTGCTGCTAGAGGGCACATGCGGTCATGGGAAACTGGTGGTTTAGCCCTTAATGAAAGCTTCAACCTTACCGACCCGAGTAGCATCTCTTGTACTTGACCAAGGATAAATTCTTCGAACAAAGGACCCACCTTTTTGTTATTAGCTATACCCCGTTAAATCATAGATCCATCCATAATATCCCATACCCGAAATGGTTTGCCCGAATGTTGGGTGTTTCAGGAACTGCAATACCTTTTTTTTAAAGTAGAGCCCACTGGAGTGAAGCTTTTTGGGACTCCTCTTCTCTTCGTTCTTTACCTTAGTTCCTTAGTTAGGGATTGGTGTCAGATAGCTAGAAGCTTGTCCTCAAGCACAGAGCGGATACTGGCTCAGAAGGGGAACGAAGAAGAAGTTCAACCATTTTCGTATTTCCTCTTTTTTTTTGAGATAATTACACCAGTGGTAGGGCGAAAGATAGAAGAAAGGCCCATAGAAAAGAAAAGGAATTTCCTCTTGCCGCAAGGATCTTTTAATATAAAGAAATGGCGGATAGAAGGCTAGCATCAGCCACTTCGACTCTTCGAGACCAAAGCAGCAAATCCTTATATCTCTTTCTCAACCTGCTATCTCTCCTTCTCTCCCGAACAAGACAACAAAGGCGAACTCTCCATCTCCTTACGCGGATGATATAGCAGCTGATTCGGTCACAGGATTCGTTCAAACAGAAAGAGAACTGTTCCTGCAAAATAAGAAAGAGAGGTTTGAAGACGCTCGACCAAAGGGAGAGGAGAAGAGACTGCCGCGGTTATACAATATCTGCTGCTGCTAAGCCAAGGAGAGGGTTGGATGAGTCACCCAACAATTGTATGGTGGAGATGCCACATGATTCTCTAATATGGTCGGTGGTCTAACGGTGACTCGGAACATGTGGCCTATTAGACTGGTCTATAGGTGGAGATGGATTGGCCCCATGAGTGGTATGGCAATCTATATCTCCGGCGGAGGGGGAGTGACTTCTGTCCAATCGGTGTAGCATCGGGCTCAGAGACTATGCGCTCGCAAAAGACTGAATTGGCCTGCCTGGTAGAGGTCTCTTGTAAACGTGCACCGTGGTTTGAAAACCTATTCCGCAATCCTCAAGAAAAAAAAAGAACTTGGCGTAGTGCTTTCATTCAAGTAGGGGTTAGGGCCAGGCCAGGACCTTCCTATTTCGGGCGGGGGAAGAACGGCCAGTGGAGTGGGATTGCTGTTTATACATTATAGTACTTCAACATAGGTATGACTCTAAAGACTCGCATTTAGTACTGGGGATTTTTTACCCATAGGGGGAGGAGCCGATGAAGACTGCACCTTCGGTTACTTCGTTCCTTACCCTCTCGGCCAAGTTGCTTTACGCTCTTGCTTTAGTTCTTTTCATTTCGTATGTAGTGATGAAGCGAGGTCCTTTTCTTTGAGGTCTTGGACCATGCGCCTATCGTGACGTGAAGGGTTTTTTCCTTAAGGTGGTTCAATATCTTCTCTTTCCCCTAGTTAGCGGACTATAAGTAGTCTCAATTGATTGACCGCTTACATCGTCCGCATCTGCTAGTCTTTCTTACGTTATATCTTCTATTAGGAGGTGAGTGCTTCTTTGTTGGAGAGCGTAAACTTCTCTCTTTTTGCCCTAGCTAGAACGAAATCATCAACTTCGGAATAGTTTCGATAGCTTCTCAAATTACCTTACCTTGATTGAGGAAGCGAAGTCATTTGCTTTTGCAGCGTCTGCATATCGATCGGTTTCAAAATCCTTCGTTATCGGCGTAAGCCTTCCCGGATCCAGCCTTCTCTGAACTCTTCTGACCCCGCACCTTCTCGCCCGAGCTCTTTCTGATCAATAGGATCAAGGTTCTCTAAGATTTCAGTTTGCATGCACTAGTATAGTAATCGATTGCTCTTTAGAAAAAAGATTAGAACAAGGGGGTCTCATAGGTTTTTTTATCCTACTTCTTAATGCCAACAATCTTTCGTGAAAAGCTACCCGCTTAACTAACGGTCGGTGCGAGTTTAGCGAAACTGGGCCTTGTAATGAAGGAAGAATTGGATGTGGAAGGTAGAATTGAGCCAATGTGTGGAAGAGCATTCCCAGTATGACTTGCCTAGCTAGTGCTTCCTAGCTGACTGTACTAGATGTATTGATGTTGTCCAAGCAGCACTGCATTCAATCTTGCATAGGTAGGGGTAGGGTTTCCATCTCTATATGCTGAACGAGGAGACCCATCCTCCACCCGCTTTTTTGCATGTTAGCGCCTCTCTATAGTGCCCATTGATCAAAGTCCCCTATAAAGGAGTATACCTTTAGGGAAGAATATGCTTCGCGACCCTACTCCACATAGTAGGGATACTAGACATTCAGTTGGGAGTCTTTGCACTCTATGCTGTCTGGCTCGTACAGATGTCATGGTTGAAAGGGTCCTATGACAAGTGCTTTTGTATTGTATGGGTTACTACCAGAACAGACATGCGCCAACTGTAGTGTACTCACTAGTATAAGGTGCGAACAGCGCTGAAAGGCAGAGTGAACTAAGGCGACAAAAGACCTGTATTATTTCCCGAGACACTAAGATAAGAAAAGAAAAATCTCATGAGGAGAACCTTAAATAAAACAGCGTATCAAGATGTTGTGGCTCTAGTAGAGAAGGACTACGATGTATTCACTATAACTGATAAACTCCGTCATTTATCTTTTAAAGATAGCAGTGCTTCACCGTCTCACAAGATCTGTTGGGAACAGCTTGAAGATTGATCGGCCATTTGAGCGAAAGATTGAGCATTGGATCAAGAGAGTGCATTAGCCTATCAAGGCTAAGTCGAAGCGTATCAATCCCAAGGTCGGCCTACAGATATCACTTTTAGGTCTCCTTCTTTCGGAGCAAGGCCATTCTGAGGCTCAACCCCTTAAAGTAAAGAAAGTACTGCTACACGGAATAAGCCAATCTATCTACATGATTATCACATCTTGATCTTTCTACATTCGTATCATTGGGTAAAGCTTTTTTTCTGCATTATTGCCAGTTGGCTCAGCGCCTCTCTTTCTAGGTGCTAATTCCTGTGATCTGACAGCGAAAGGGTTCTTCACTAGTGACTGATCCGCACATGGTACTACAATTTCACTGCTTTTGATTCTTCCTTCCTTACATATCATATGTGGATATTGACATTTAAAAGCCTGTCTGTCTCCGCTCTATCTTATCTGGAAAGTGGGAAAAACACTCCCCTGTTGGTTAAACTCCTATGCCTATTATGATATGATGCGGGGGAATCGACCCACTTTTTCAGATGATTTGTGGACGGATGGCCCATAGCCAATGCCGTTACCAATTCAACCGATTGAGAGAGAGAGGCCCATGCTTTCCTTAGTTTGGATTTCGAGAGGTTGGTCCGTTTACCTTGAAAGCGATACAATGGCAGGTTATGAAATACATTCAAATGGATGAATGTGAACGAGATTGATATCCCGCAGGAATTCTCTTTTTGATGTGATGCTTCTTATTTAGAGTTATTCAAAGACCAAGTTCTCCATCCTATTTTCGATTCTTTGAACTTGGCTTCTTACTATTGATAAGAGGCCAGACGAAGTAACTAAAGCTCAATGCAGGTTGAACTCTCTTGAATCTAAGCCTCACTACCCTCTTAGAGCGTTACAAGGAATTTTGGGCGGCCCCATATGGATTCAGCTTAATAGATTCCGCTTAGGGGTTTATGAGAGATTGATGGACCTAAGCTAAACTTATATATAAGATTGAACCTAAACCAAAGCCTATAAACTTAATTAGGAGAGCAGAGGTTTAATCCAAAACCAGGAAAGCAAGCTATATCGAAGCCCAATGCCAAGCAAAGCCCTAGACTACAAGTGAAGAAATTGGGTTCCACTAAGCGCCCTTAACCCGACACAAGATGGGACCCTATTTGGATAGTGGGCTTAGTCAGCCCAACATAGGTTGTCCACAAAAAATGGGAAGTTCCCGTGATTTAAGGTTTCTGGATATCCTACCCTAATACGAGAGGATTGGGCTTAGAACAAGACCCATCGGTGGATAAGATCACATCCTCATAACAAAAGGTGTACACGTTCGGCCTCACTCAAGGTAATGGGCCAAACCTAACGAGTCCAAACAAATTGGATCTTATTGTATGACAAAACCACATATTGGTCATTTTTTCAGTCATTTTATAATTTCCTCAAGCAAAGCAATAAATAGGGTTTTACCAGTCCCAGCAGAGCCTGTGAGAAACACGGATTTGCCCTGAGGGATGGCAGACAAAATATGCTTCTGCTCGTTTCCCCATTCTATTGGAGTGGAGTGAAGGTTAGCCCAATGTTAGCATTCAGATCTATTTTCAGCTTTGGAAAGCCCGGAAATGCCACCTTTTCCTGGCTTTCCAAACAAAGCCCATCGAAGTCCAGTCCATCTAATTCATTTTATTCCCATTCCAGGACGGCCCAGGCCGCTATCCGAGTGCAATCGGCAAAAGCAAGTTTACCTTACTTATAATAATAATAATATAATTAGTTCTGCTGTCAAAAGTAGGGGAAAGTGTCTGATCCTTTCAATCAAGCGATAGAGGCAGAGGCTTGACTTCAATCGCCTACGCTAGGACGGAGCTGCTGTCGAGTGACGATTGCTCCATCTATTAAGAAAGGACGCGGAGGGCCTTGTTTCTTTATTTAAAGGGAGTACTCTCTTCTCTGATGTGCGTTCTATTATTGCCTTCTATTCCTGAGGGAGTGATCGGGATTAAGCCGCGTGGCGATACCCGCGAAAAACGAAGGATTTTTTTTGCGGACCCCCGCGCCTATAAATAGGACGCTTCTTTCTCTATTTGGCAAAGCAAAGGGAGATGGATCCAGCTACCGCTGAAAGAATCAAATTGATCAAGAAATTGAAAACATCGATACCGAGAAGGCCCAACGGCAGCAAACCCTGGCTAACTTTTGGGAGCACCTGCCCCCCATCCAGCGGTTGTGGCTGCAGCCATGCACCAGATCCTGGACCGCATTCGCGGTCTGGAAGACAGGAAGAGGGCCCTCCTCCAAGAACAGAAAGATCTCATTCTGAGGGGGGCCTTCAGCAGCCGCGGGGGAAACTAGAAGAGAAGAGTCCTTAACTTAATATGTTGTTTGTTAACTTTGTAATGTTGTGTTTAGTTGTGTGGCTGATCTATGTGTGTGTAAGCTTCCTTTTGGATGTACTTCCCATGTAATGGCTATTAATGAATAAAAAGTGCTGGTCTGCGCTTATGCGATAGCTTTTATGCTGCTGTTCTGAGGGGAACATCTTCCGCCCATCAATCTGGAGCAGGTGGCAACATGCAAGAGACCCGAGACCGGATTCGGGCTTTGGACGACCGGAAGAGGACTCTGCTGTTTTCTATTTCTATGTTGTGTTTAGTTGTTTGGCTGGTTTGTTTATGTGTGCATAAGCTTCCCATTGGATGTACTTCCCATGTAACGGCTATTAATGAATAAAAAGTGCCGGTTTGTCTATGTGTGTGTTTACAGTATAAATCCTCGAATAGCATAGCAGAAAGCTTCCATGCCTCGCTATCCTATCTTTAAAACCGCCACTACGGTGTCGTGAAAGCGCAGTAACGTTAGATAACAAGATACCCGAGACTAACGATTTCAAGTAGCACAATTAGCCGTAGAATAGAACGAAGATCGTAGAGCACTGAAGGCTACGCTTGCTCGAACATCCAACTCAAAACCCGCCCGCTTGCTTGCGAACAAGAACTACCAGTTTACAGACAAGTTTCGGCTAAAGCCCCCCATCTTGTTGTTGAATTCCAGTTTACTACTGAACAACTAAAACAAACGACTGTTACTTGATTTTGAGAGAAATCATTTTGAGTCCTATAAGATAGGGGCTTCTGACAAGGATCTATCAAAATAGGTCAAGCTAAATCTTCTCAACAGTGTCGTCCTTTTCTTCTGGCTTACAGTTAATGTAATTGGTGATGTTATTTCCCAGTGCTGCAGTGGAATGTTGGCCCTGGAAGTTAATTGGCTTCTTGGTAAGAAGGTGGAGCACCTCATCTTTGAAGCAGCCAAGGGCTGCTTCAGCTAGGTGACTGTGGGGGTGCCAATGTTGTAGCAATTTCAGCCATTAGATGGGAGAATGGCTTGTGGGTGACAGGGTCTATACCCATGCCTGACAGTTTCTTTTTCAGCTTGGTGTTCCAGTGGTTTTTGACATCATTGTCAGTGCGTCCTGGCAGCTGGGCTGCTATCAGTGACCATCTGAACATCCGTTTAAGTAAGCATTTAAGGGAACAATGTGATAAAGAGAATTCCCTACGCTATAAATAACAATAACTTCAATGTATGGTTAACATTTAACATACCTGTTACCAAAAACTGAATGAAGCTTCATTTACCAAACAGGTTTGCTCTTCTGAATCCGAGAATTGACCATGTTTAAAATCAGGACGAAGGTAATTAGTCCACCTTAGCCTGCAGCTCTTTCCACATCTCTGGAGGCCTATTTCATCAGCAAAATCAAGTATAAAAGTTTGTTTTATTGACATTGATATAAATAATATAGATATAGACAGAGAGGGACTAACCAGCATTCTTGGGGATGAGACGCCAGTTGCGAGTGCCATGTTGAGCAATGTAGGAGGAGAGCTTGTTATCTTCCTCAGGTGTCCACTGTCCTCTTTTCACGTTGTCCTTCTCTCACAGCACGGAATACGCCCCATTTCTCTATTCTTTTTTTCAATATGTATGTTAATTTCTTCTTATATCCGAAAGAAATGCCAATTTTGAGAGCAGGTGAGGACTAGAATAATGGAGGGAAGTCTCGAGTATAAGAATGGTCTTTCTTTCTTCCACAACAACTTGTGAACTCTCTCTACCAGTCTTTCAATTCTTTGAGGGGGAAGACGTGGAATATTTCTTTGGGTTGGTTTTTGTTTTTTTTCTTCTTTTCTTATCTCTGTTTTTGCGCGAAAGTCTCAGAAAATCAGTCATCGTTGCTGCGCTTCCTTCACTTGTCCTTGCCCGAGCCTTACCCCATCTTCCATGAACCGGAAGCAAACGAAAGAGGGGAGGCCGGGAACTACGCCTCTTCAGAATCGTAGTTCCTAGGCGCATTCATTATTGATTCACATTCTATCCTCGGGCGGGGAGTCTCAAAGCTCTTTTGCCAGCTTAGCGTCTTGATGGTCTGTTCAAAATCGAAATCCCGATCTGACCACGCTTTCGTCAGTTGATTATGTCAAAACGGGGAACAGAAGACCTGCTTTTGTTCCAGTTTCTGATTCAAGAATGTCTGTTCCTATTGTTCTTGTAATTTCTGAACGTTTAGGTTAGCCACACCTCCAGCATTTGCAGAGAACTCTGCATGCATTTGTGGATTCGCTTCCGCCAACCAAATTGGAAGAATTTCATATGGACGAACAGTTTCATTATACGAAACCGTTTTCTCCGTTGACTCCACGGTCAAAATCGACTCCGGTGAGTGAACTGTGGGTCTAGGTAGTGCGGGTAGAAAGCTTCTAAGCTGAGTTCCGTTGGGTAGAGACCGCTGAACATCATTTGGGCAGGCCATCGGCTATATGGGCTTAGACTTTTTGATGGTTGTCATTCTCTGGGTGGGCTATTTTGAGGGGCTCGAAAGCTTCCACTTCAGACCTTAACTTAAAAAAGGGCAATCAGCCCATGGCCACATACTTATGTATGCACACTCAAGTAAGCTCTCATTGCAATCAATTCTGTGGTCTCACACAAGGATCTGTTTATTTATGCCTTAGCCGGATTACCACCGCTTTCGTCACCACAATCACTAATAGCACAACCTATATCCGCTTGGATGACTTTAAGGCGAAGCTATTGTAGCATTCGCTACGGTTTCATCAAGGCTTACGAAAAAGAGAAAGATGCAAAAATAAGGTAAGGCGAGCACAAAAGAACTAAAGGAAAAGCCGCTTACCACAAGAAAGCTTACGATAACAAGAATGGGACTGCTTGCAAGGATCAAATGAATTGGACATGAAGTCGAGTCCGCCCTCCATCAAGGATAGGAAGATGCATTCCCCTAAGGGGTCTTCTTTCAAAGAATCTCCGTCCCTAGTCCATACCCACGTCTGGGGAACTTCTGAACTTCATGTTCACATCTTTGTCTCCCTCTTTCAAGTGAGTTCAGTTAGCCCTTAGGGTCATAAGAGAGCTCATCTTTACTTCCTTTCCTATATAAATAAAGCAACGGATTCTCTTATAGCCTTCGTTCCCCGAGGGAAAGAATAAATTCTTAAAAAATAGAAAGAAATAGATATGAGCTGATCGTCTCCCCTTGAAAAGGCAGAAGTTCGTATAATGATCTGTAACATGAGTAGGCAATACCATGACTATTTCTATTTCCAAGCGATGACCACTTATGACTCTTTGATTGAACCACCCGTATTGATACAATGGGACTCATGGATCACAGGTCAAAAGGTAAGTATGTCGATTGAAGAAGGCGAATTCCTTTACGCAAAGATATCAGTGCTTAAATCGTTAGCTGGACTGCAAACTCTTTCATGCTTCCATAAACTCTTCTTTCTTTCATCAGCACCTTTTAGTATCTCAGAAATCGAATGTTAATCGTTACCGATCCTATCCTCTTCACCCTTCACTATTTATCCCATCGTAGACTATTAGAGCATCCAAAGCAATCCAAGGCTCTCTCTCTTCCTTCCATTAAAATTGGATGTTTGAGAGATGAGACAAATGCAGCCGGATTGCTCGTCATATGATGGGTAGCCTCACTGCAACATGGGTGGTATAGTCTTTTCCTTATTGTGTGGAAGATTCTAGTTTGGAATCGCCGCCGAGGTTTCATGGTGTAAGAATGGACTTAATTCACCTGAGAGAGTTGTGCTTTTCTTTTTGAAACTAGGGTCAGTGGTGAGAAGGCCGAGAAAGTGGTTCACGTCATCGCATCGGTCCTCAAGGTTCTTCTGGTGGGATTTGGGTCCTGTGGAAGAGCATATATCAGTGGATGTCCTTCAGGATGACTCTCAGTTCGTTCATATTAAGGTAATTCAGGAGAAGAAGAGCGAGTGCTTATTGATTGCTCTCTATGCGAAACCTATGGAGAGTCTGAAAGCCTGACTCTGGAAGCAAGTTCTTCAGATATGGGAAGTTTAAAGATTGAAAGCAAAATCATTGATCTTGGGTACCTAGGCTCTCAGTTTACATGGCGAGGGCAAAAGTCTCCAAGGTTCAGTCGTGTGTATTAGAGCTTAGATAGAGCTCTGTTTAAGATGGAATGTCATTTTTCCTTTTGTCCCTCTGGAAGTGGAATAATAGAATATGCCTTCGCGGTGCGGTATAAGCGGACATGGGCTAATCCCTGGGTCTGGGTGGTATGGCGAAAGCAGTGGGAGAGTCCGAATATTATGTTGGTTGTAGGATTAGAAGCAGCTAAAGAATCCGCATCTGTTGAAGTAATGTCTGAAATAAGAATGTCATATGTAGTTGCTCTATCAGTCTCGGCCAACGCGTAAAGCCAGTTAATGATTCATGAATTGAGGATGCCAAGCCAAGATAGAATCTTCTTAGTCTGGACTACAATGATCTAAAGTAGCTATCGTACTTAGAGTTAGGAGCGAAAGTAGCCAAGAGAGAGCCCCAAGGGGAGAAGTCAGAAGTATCCTAGTTCGTACTTCCTTGATAGGTCGCCCTTCCTTGTTGTCTTGTCTTTGAGTTGAATCAGAAGCCTCGAATGGTTGCTCTGATTCTGTGTTCTCTTTGTTGTTTGAGAGGGGATAACCATCTTACTAGTTCCCACTTCCGGGTATAGGAGTTGAGGAGCACGCCCTTCCACTAAAATGCCGGTCTTGGTTAAAGAATATCCTCTCCTGCTAGCGGTGTAGCTGTTCTGCGTCACTTCCGGCTTTAAGAGAATACACCTCTTTCTTAACTGAGAGTTCCTACAAGCTTGTTCTTAGTGTTATAGTAGTTCTTGAGTTCAGTTAGCGACTGATCCAAGGGTATATCTATCAGCTATGAGTTGAAGGAGCTAGACTGTAGTTCCTGTGCTTCCCGCCCGAACGCAGCAGATTCTCGAACAAGAGCATACAATTGATATGAGTTGACTAGCCTTACTTGCCTATCAGGAGAAGACCCCAGAACTACACTTTTCTTTTAATCTGGTAGTCTCGGATCACCACGGGGGCATCAAATAGTTGGTGGATGGTTACCCAGGGATCCATTGCTGTACTCCAGTACCAGTGGACAGACCGAAGCCAATCCTGCGTCCACCTCCTGAGAATTTACCACTCAAGGAAGTCTTTGGTTCCTTCAGAAAGATGTAAATCTTCTTGAGGTAACCTCAACTCCTTGGGTTTCAACTCCTTACGTAATAGGTCTATAATAAGGCCCCAACTAGTTGGGTCAAGAGGTAACCCACGTCCTAACCAAGGGTAGGACTGACCGTGTATACATGTTTCAAAGTATCTCTACCTTAAGACTTCTAACATGGCCGATTCTAGATAGAGAGCGCGGTAACCCTACTCTACTAAAAGTGGAAAATCTCTTCATAGGGTACTGTAGCTGTACAGCCATAGTACCGTAGGGATGGTGAGAGTTCATCAGAGCCCGAATGGATATAGGTGAAATATCCTGACTCAAATTACGAACCCTGAACCTCTTTGCGAATTCAGCTGAACCTTGATGGGAAATCAGAGATTTCTGATAGGAAATAGAAAGCCCCAAAACATTACCTTAGAAAGAAGAAGTTCTACCGTTACTGAAGGAAAGACCCCCATTTCATAGCGCCTGGGGAACGCAAGTTTGATCGAGGATTGGAGAGGAGAGGTGGAATGGAAGAAAAGGCTCGGGATGGGTTTAGGAGTCTTTGTGCGAGCCGTATGCGGTGAGAGTCGCACGTACGGTAACGAGGGGGGTTCGCGTCTATACGTGTAGTGTGGTGGTTGGGGCCTACCCACCCTATTTGTTCCATGATCTATGGGTCTACTGGAGCTACCCACTTCGATCAATTAGCCAAGATTTTGACCGGATACGAAATCACTGGTGCTCGATCTAGTGGTATTTTTATGGGGATTCTATCTATCGCTGTAGGATCCCTATTCAAGATCACTGCAGTTCCTTTTCGGGCGGCTGTAGAACGGACGGCCGCCTATAGGTGGTAGGGTAGGGTGGGTGGTACCGCTCAGATTGCGGCCAATCTTCCTAACCGCGCGCGGGCCGGGCTTAGAGCGCGTGAAACTCATCACTATCTCGTAAGGGCGTTGAGACCATAGCATGTTAAACGAAAGCGCCGCTTTCTCTGTAGTGTTGTCACACAGCTGCCCGCCTAGAAGAGCCACTCGCTCTGTAGTGTTGTCACACAAGATAAGCACGCCGCCCGCCTGCTGGCCGGGCGAATCGAAGTTCTCTTCCGGTCAACTGTCCACCCAGTCAAGTGCAAAAAACACAGTAGAATCACGCAACGCACGCTGCTGGTGTGCTTCCTGCCCGCGAGGAAAGAAGAGCGACAAGGTTTAGTTCAGATTTGACTGTTTGCAGCATGGGAGCGGATTACCCAAAAAATCCCTGGGAACAATGAAAAAAAAAGATATCTCGGTAACGAAAACTATAGGGGGCTGTATTGGCGAGATCCAACGGTGAACAGCTGTCCAAAAGAAAAACCGCCTGGAAGTCCGAGGACCTTTAGTACCGTACCCTACCCCCGAACCAGCAGCCTTTGCGCCAAGCAAGACCGCCCTTGTCCTTTCTCCATTCCGCCTCCTTCTTTGCTTTGTTCCAATAGAGTCTAAGGCAAAGCAAAAGTGGGTTCGTATGCCTACTTTACCTACTTGACGAAAGGGAACGAACTTTGTTTCGTTTCCGGGTTTATGGATTGGATTCAGTCAGCGTCACTCCTTCCTTTTGATTATGTCGTGACGCTTTGGTTACCGGCAAACGCTTCCGCGACCCTCTCGAGTTTCCGGCTGTTTCCTAGATTGAAGTAGCCTTTCTTTCGTCGCCCTACCAAACGAAAGAAGTCACGATCAAAAAGCTCGCCCTACTGAAGTACCAAAGGTGCGCTCCGCCCGGTGACTAAGAAATAGGTTTGCGCTTTGAAGTGATGAGGTCGCAAAGAGGGAAGTAGGGCTCCTATTGACTAAAGGTTTGTTCTTCGGTTTCCTTTAGAATGAAAGTCGCTATGAAGCCCCTACTACTTCTATTATATTATACTGACTTTGTTTGATTAAAAAGGCGAACCCCAACTAGTCGTATGGGGTGGGGTGCTTGTGGTAAGCTGCCTTGGATATGAGTATGAGGAATTCCTAAAAAAAAACAGGCAAAGTCCGGTATTTGACGAAGATCTTTCTATCAATAGATAGGATTTAGTGTTCGATATAGGGGATAGGATCCACCTGCTCTTTCTCTCTCCATTTTTTAGAGAGAGAGAGCAGATAAGATATAACGCTAAAAAAAAGGGGATAAAGGATACATAGACATCTAAGGGGATGTCTATTCTATTCCTCTTTAGAGAGAGTAGAGAAAAAAAGATAGATGAACGAGATCTCTTTTTTCTATCTATCATGGATTCCATCTATGAATCAAGTCGAATTCTTTGGGTTCCCCGAAGCCCCGAATGGATTGTGGATCGTTTCTGCCAACGAAATGAACGCGGAGCCCGTTCCGAATGCTTCTCTTCTCCGATCCGGAAGTTCTCGCGAAGAGAATAAGATGCTGCCCCCCCCCTCCCTCTGTCTTTTCTCGCTTGGCTAATCTTCCCTTCTAAAGCGGGCCGGGCGCTTAAGTAGTTAGGGGGCGCGGGAGGAAGAAACCTAAGAGCGTCTTCTCTCTCTTAGGTTTCTTTTTTTTCAGTGCAACACAGGAAAGCGCCCTCTTTTTGTCATCCCATCCCCGCAGCTTTCCAGATTTTGTATTGAACGTATGGCGTAGCTAGGATCTTCAAATCATGTTTGAGCCTAGCCTATCCTATGTTCAAACCAACCAAACCCACCCCCTATTTGATTGAATGAATAAGGCTGGAAAGAATGCCCGCCAAGTTCAGATAAGGGAATGCTTCCCCCAACCATTAAAGGAAAGGCTCGACGAAGGGAGGGAGATGCGGCGGGGGAAGGAAAACGCTTTCGGAGATCGAGATTTTTTTTGTTTTTCATCGAAAACGAAGAAGGCCGAGGATGGCCTACGGTGCGTGTTATCTGAAGGGAACACGCTTTTTCGACCGCGGTGGGTGGTATGATTGCCGGGCCCTCTCCTCGTTCCGCCCGCTGGCCTATTGGGATAGCAGCCTTCGGGCTTTGCCTGCCCTTTTTTCTCGGCCCGGGAAAGCGCTGGCAACAAAGGAAGGGGTCCATGTAGCTGCTGCGTCCGCCCCCTTCTTAGTCAATGGGGCAGCAGGTTCGGCATCTACTAAAAAAGAGAGAATCCACTTGAGATAACCACGCCTCTGCTAGGCAGCGTGTGGAATGGCCAAGAGCGGACCTTTTTGGATATATAATCAAAAGAGTGGAGTTACGGGAACAGCCGTCTGATGGAAAACTACTTTCACGTTCGGTTCAGAGAGCACTTTATTTTAGTCGAGAATTCTTCGTTCCCTTTCGTGTGAATTCCCCAGCGGCGAATTCAAAACTTTTTTGGCCCTATCTATTCCATCTCTTGAGCCCCGAAGAAAACCCCCCTCCCCTTCGGACTCCATATCTCTTTTGACTCTATATATGTGGGCACCTGATATCTATGAGGGTTCACCCACCCCGGTTACAGCATTCCTTTCTATTGCGCCTAAAATTTCTATTTTTGCTAATATTTCACGTGTTTCTATTTATGGTTCCTATGGAGCTACATTGCAACAAATCTTCTGTTTCTGCAGCATTGCTTCTATGATTTTAGGAGCACTGGCCGCCATGGCCCAAACGAAAGTCAAAAGACCTCTAGCTCATAGTTCAATTGGACATGTAGGTTATATTCGTACTGGTTTCTCATGTGGAACCATAGAAGGAATTCAATCACTACTAATTGGTATCTTAATTTATGCATTAATGACGATAGATGCATTCGCCATAGTTTTAGCATTACGGCAAACCCGTGTCAAATATATAGCAGATTTGGGCGCTCTAGCCAAAACGAATCCTATTTCGGCTATTACCTTCTCCATTACTATGTTCTCATACGTAGGAATACCCCCGTTAGCCGGCTTTTGTAGCAAATTCTATTTGTTCTTCGCCGCTTTGGGTTGTGGGGCTTACTTCCTAGCCCCAGTGGGAGTAGTGACTAGCGTTATAGGTTGTTGGGCGGCCGGAAGGTTGCCACGAGTAAGTCAGTTTGGGGGACCGAAGGCTGTTCTCCGTGCACCGGACACGTAGCTTACCGAATCCGTTGCGACACCGATGGGAATGCATGCTACGAAAGATAGGGTCGAGTCTGAAACATCAACCGTCTACTCAATATCCTTGTACGAGTCCACAATCACTACACGAGATGAACCTTGGTTTGGTGAATGGAAGCCTTAGGTGTAAAAAAAAGGACTCCCAGTTACTGCGCGCGATCGTATACTGAGGTGCTCCCCGCCGGTTGTTGGAACGACGCGAGCCGGGCCTCCATTCAGAAAGATGAAGGGTCCAAACGAAAGTCAAAAGAGGGGGTTACAAATTCCCCATCTCATTGGGGGCGGAAAACGAATCGACATCTCGATGTGATACAGCCTTTTCTATTTTAGTTGGGAAAGAACGGCGAAGTCCATCCGAACCGTCCAATGAAGAATAAGAGGAGAGCAAAGCGCCAATGGCGCGCGAAGCGCATGCGAAACGGGCACGGAGAAAAATCAGTGTGGAGGATAAGCAGCCGAGCTCATTCCCTTCGCTTCCTGGGCCCAAAGCAGTGCAGTCTTTCCTGGCCAATTGATTTGGGGCGCTGCGCTACTTAACTATAGAAATCCATTTTTTTTTAGTCATATATATATTAATAGAAAGATAGATCCATCCATCTATCCTATCCGATTTAGATTTTTATATCTTATCTAAAAAAGAATCGATTTCATTCAACGTTTGATTCAAAGAACTGCGCTTAGCCCCCCCGCTCATGAAAAGGCTCTGCTGCAATGGATGGCAGAGGGTCCGTAGTACCCAAAGCACTGGAGTGGTCCAGTAGCCGGGAAGGGGCCTAGAAGTGCCTACTACTACACCACACTACACTCGGCTCTACACATTTACAGAGCTAACCCCTGTCCAGTCCCTGGCAGAGTTAAGGGGGCTTCCATCCTTATTCCCTATCCCCTCGCCCAGGCGGGCCTTATTCAAGGGGGGAGAGTGGAGCCCCGAGAAGCACTGTTGAGAGGAAGATCCTGGGCCCCTCCTCATTCTCTACAGGGTTCCAAACCTTTCTTCAACATAGGTGACAACGAGCGGGGCAGAGATCGAACACGAGAATAACAAGCTCGCCTTCCTTTTTGTTGGATCATTTTGATAGAGAGGGATGGAGAAAGTGGACAAAACAGACTCGCATTTCCCAGTCGAAAAGATGGGTTCCTTTTTCGTCTTGGATTTCTCATCGAACAAGGAAAAAGAATCATATTGAAAACGTTCCTAACCCACCAACCCCTTCCTTCGTAGAGCCGTGTATTGTAATCCGAACCTGCCCGGAGCGAGTCTCCCATAGAGGCAAGTGAAGTTGGTGAGCCGTATGATGGGCAACTATCTCCTGCGGTTCGGAGAGGACTCAGCTGTTAGTTAGTACCCCCTTTCGGGGTGGACCTTTCACTCTATTTTATTATATACGCTTAGCGAAAAGAATGTTTTTTGATACACCTAGGACATGGATTTTATATGAACCAATGGATCGTGACAAGTCCTTACTACTAGCAATGACTTCGTCTTTCATTACTTCATCCTTTCCATATCCCTCTCCCTTGTTCTCAGTGACTCATCAAATGGCACTCAGTTCATATCTTTAAGTTCGATCATTGACAAGGTTCAAAGAAAGGGTGGGCAGAAGTTCGCCTTCCAAGAGAGGAGACAGGAGACTCATGGCACTTGTGGCTGTTGAGGGCCATCCAGTTGCTTGCTTATGAGAGCAGGAAGCTGAACGGAGCCGAGAGGCCCTACGCAGTACAAGAGAAAGAACTGCAGGGAAGACAAGCCATAAAACTGGATAAGGAAAGATAGAAAACTAGCAATACTGGGGAATTTTTCTGATAGACAGGTAACTCAAAATCTTAGTCGGGAGGGAAGGCTAGTAAGACCTCCAGCAAAGGAAAAAGAAAAAAGTAAACCCCTAAAAAGAAAGGAAAGGTAGTTACAGGACGATCCTTCGACGCGAGAAGAACACTAATATAGGGGGAGCTAAAAAAAAGATGGAAAAGAGAGAATGGTGGTCACGCATGCGAGAAAGACTCAAAATGAAAGCAAGCAACTAATAGACTTCGCGAACTCCGGAAAGTACTCTATCTCGCACGCATAACTACTGACGGAAACAATACATACTAGCCATACGAGTTCGGTTCACCTGCACTGACAGCCGCTTAGCAACTAAGCCCTAATAGTAATAGAAACAATTTAACCAATAGCTGAAAACCAATACTAAGTTTGCTAATGTCGTCTAACTTCCATCTCTTCTGTCTTAGATAGGGTTCTACTCAAGAGAGGTCCGTTGCACAAGTGCCGCGCGGGCAAGTTAGCTAGGCAAGCTATAAGTGACACCTGGTATCAGAGCGAGGTTGTGGAGCCAAGGCATCCCCCAAGGTTACTGGCCCAAGGCCGTCTGACGATCAACCAAAGAAAGAGGTCCAAGTCAGCGGAAATTGGAGACAGGCGTGGGAGAATTGAAGCTCAATGTGACGGATGGAGAGGAATATCTTTAGGAGCTTGAATCCAACCAAGAAGGACTTGAGAGTGCCTTCGACGATTGCCTTGGAGGAGGTCAAGGCAGGGATGGCTCGTGTGGAGACATCACTCAAGGAAGAAGTAGAGGGGCTCAAAGCAAGCAACTAAGGAGAAGCTGAGAATCAAGGTTTCAATCCTTGCCTTGAGAGGGCTGTGGCCAACGGAGTGTCATGCACTCTCCCAACTCCAAGAGTAAGGATCCCCGAACGCAAGCCATAGAATGTAGTATAGAATGTAGTGAGGGATGCTAAAGCTTTGGAGAACTTTCTTTGGCGGATGGAGCCAGACTTCAAGGCTTCCAAGATGGAGGATGAGGAAGAAAAGGTCAAGACGGCAATCTCATACTTAATCGATGATGCTACGCTTTGGTGGCGCCGGAGGTATGCTGACCTTGAGAAGGGACTCTGCAGAATCAAGACATGGGAAGAGTTGAAGATTGGACAGGGTCGTGAAATCGCTTTCTATACAATGATCCGTGATTTCTTTTGTTATGTTTGTTCTCAGTTAGAGCCTGTTGAGGTCGGTGCAACGCCTATAATGAATAGGAAATTTGCCATTGACTGAACATCTTCCTTTCCACTTCAAAACTTTCTATATCCAATCGGCCTTTGAAGAGGGCCGTATGGTCTTCCTACTATCTAAGGAAAGAAGGATAAAGAACCACTTGTGTGGGGAAGGTATACGCGGGAAGAGATTAAGGCTATTGGGACTACTAGCAGGCAAAAAAAAGATGCCATTCGTCCCCAGCCAAAGAAAAGGGTTATAAGAAAGACAAGTATGGATTTCGGCACAAGGCCGGGCAGCCTAAGTATAATTGCTAGTTAGACAGCATCACGCGAGCTTCATCATGCAAGCTTTGCTTCTTTCTTCCATACGCCTGATGCCAAGACCCCCTTCTTCCAGTGGGCAGAAAACTTCATCCCCAGCTACCAACTCTTTTCCGGATCGCCAGACAACTCATATACATGATGAACATTTCCCTGAAATGGAAATGAAAGCATCCAAAATATGAGTAAGAAATAAATGACTGATTTTCCAAGTTGGATCCTTCAACAAGCCGGAGAGAGAGAAATGCCTTGTAACCCACTAGCTCTAATTCTTTCAATTAGAGGGAGATGCTACACCTGCCCTTGTATATGTTCGCACCCCCTATTTGAATAAGGCATCCGAGTAAGACTAGCGTCTCCTTCATTCCCCAGATATGCTCCACAATGGCCTGCTTCCTATCTTCCGAAACTTTACCAACAACCATACTTTGCAAGATTTATAGCTTGCCCCGATTCCGACGCCCTCTTGTATTGATAAAGGGGCTTGGAGGAGGTTAAGACAATTAAACCAAGAGAAATAAAAAAGTCCAAGAAAGCTTTTGTAATGCAAGCAAAACTCTTCCCCGACAAAGAATCAGACGATTCATCGAAAAAGTACCAGGATTAAGGAGACCAAGAAAGCAAGATTGTTGGACTTCTAACACTTCCTTCTTTTGAAAGACCCTGCCTTAGATCATATCACCAAATCTAGATATTTCGTAAACCTTAGACCACTGGAAGGCTTACAACAAAAGATGGATCTTAGGAATAGAATCGAAGACTGGCTGGCCCACTTGTACGTAATAGAAGAGAAGTCAAGGCAAATTCCCCTGAAGGAGGGGAGTTCCCATGGGGGCTAGTACACATTCCCTGACGAATGCAATACATGGAAGGTTTACGGATGTAGTACTGGACGGCTTTACCTACGACATTTCATACAAAGAGAATGGGCAGCCTGGAAAACTTGGAATGATTACAGAATGCTTACCGGCTTCGATTCGGTCTATTCTAAGCGGTCCATTGGGTAAGCAGCTGAGGTAAGAGGTCTATACCCATTGCCGTATCGGTTAGCGGTGGAAGTCGTATGGGCCAACTTTCCCTTTTCCTCCCATTATGGGTCAATGACACTCCCTCCCGATGCTTTGCCAGAAGCTCGTTTTCTAACCAAAAAATGGAAGATTTTCATTTCAGACCCGGAATAAACTCGTGATAGAAGCCTTCTTTCTCTAGTAGGAAATCAAACACATCTGGAAGGCTCGCGTATTCCTATTCTTGTTATGGGAGACTGTCCATACCCTATCTCGACTCCGTTCACAAGACCGGAAAGGGAAGGATTACCATATGGAGCTTTCATTACTGGGCATGCAGCAGGAGATGAAAGAGTTGCCCTTCTTTCAAAAGGCATGATACCGGTGTCTATTCTTCCGATCTTTCTTAGGCCAAGGAAGGAAAGCACCGTAGAACTCGCGTAGCGGGACGACATGACAGCGGTTGGGAAAAGCTATCTGACATCAATCCAATGAACAGACAAAGCGGCTTGGCCGAAGGGTCAGGAAGAGAGAACGACTATACTTGACTTTCTTTCTGAGTTAGAACCTTACACCCATATGAAAGAAAGCAGCCAAAACAGCAGAGAAGATCTGAGACGGGTTTCTCGAGAAAATTAGCTCACACCTATCTTTGATGATAGAAGCCAAAAAGCAAGTTTAGGTAGAAAGAACAGCCAGTGTCAGAGAGATGACTTCTGTTGAACTCATGCTTGCCTATCCTCGGGACAGGTCCATTCTCAAGAAAATTCCGTAATATCTCTTTCTTACTCGGCTACAAAGCTTCATCCCCTATGTAGAATAAATCGTTTGACCTTTCTTGCACTTGAGGAAGACCCGACCTCCGAATACCAAGCTTAAATGCTTGCCTGAGTGCGCCTATTACCCTTATCACTCGTAGTTCCCCAATCGTCTTTGGACAACCTGCCTTTTGAGGAAGATATCGTAATATCAAGATCTAAGATCTTACCACTTTCCCTTTTTGCTGGGCTTGTTGTCTTGTACTTTGAAAGGGAAATGATTTAGACTACTACTGGCGCTTCCAATTAGGATGCATAACATTCTCTCTTAGGGGGGAAGGTTGACTTAGCCTGCCTCTCCCATCATGACTTTCATTCATGAAGGACACAATGATGATCAGAAGAGTCTTTCTTGGTCACTAGAAAGTGTTTAAGAGCATAAGAAGGGGCTTTCTTAGCCCTGAAAACAACCTTTTCGTAGTTCTTGCTGCTCAAAAATAAGGTTTATGAGGATTTTATGGGTTCAATTTCTTTCATCTGGGAAGGTGGTAGTATATATATAATACCCCCACGAGCAAGGGAAATGATTTAGCCAAAGCGATTGAGTGCTTGACTAAGTGAGTAGTCGGATTAAATAAAGGCTGATGTGCCTCAGTGATGGCTTTACAAAGGAAATGGAAATGCAGACTCCCCGGGGTGGGACTGGGGACATGCACTGACACTCACTAACTATCTATTTTCCTTTTGTCCAAGGAAAGCGGGACAATAGACCTAACCGGGTATGAAATCCTCCCTTCTACGTTCCATGGATCCTTTGTTACCTAATTCCCTTAAACACGGAATTGCTCCTAGTCTTTACCCAATATATGTCCCTGCAATAAGAAAATTTTCTTATTGCTTAAGCACGAGATTCGACAGTTGTGATTCTCTTGGATTGAGCTTTCTCACTCTTTCTATGCCTCTTCCTTGGAGGACCTTCAAGCTAGGCGAACTACCTCATTCCTTTAGGAAAGAAAGCAGAACATAGTCTTGATGTGGGCTGAAGGAGTACGACAAGAACTTATTCTTTTCTAGTATAGCACCCTCCCTCGGGTCATGAGCTGCTTTTCTAGCTAACTGCATTCGGCAATGTGGTTCTTCTATTCCATTCAATAGCAATGCTGCCGACTCCTCTCTCCCATGTCTTATAGTCCTAATCGGGGAAGTCTGCTTTGTGAGAGTGCAGCAACAGAGCGCTAGTCCTTAGCATGAATCTTTATATGATATGAACTATGCCCAAAGCATTCGAAGAGTAAGGCGTGGGATGGGACTACTTGTTCGTTCGACAGCTTTTTCGTTCTCAGATCCAGTCTTTTCAGCTGTTCAAAGAAATGCTTATCCTTAGCTTTTTCTGGCTGTGGGATCGATCCCTTATAGTAGCCTAGCCCCTCCGACAACAGACGAGAGAGTTGCGGACTCGATCTCTATCGCCACTGCTGGATTCAAGGAGAATTTCCTAATCAAAAAAATAGTAGTCTTCCCCTTGAATCTTGATATCCTTATTAATATAAATTTCATTAAGGTTTCGTCTCGCTTCGCTAAAGCGACTACGTTGCCTCGCCCTAACGAGTGAACTTCCTCACCCGAATGAACTACTTTATCTATCTTGCTTTTGAATCGGAGTTTCAGGGTATTGAATGATTCTTCTCCGCTCCTTACTTCTCTTGTTGCTTCTGGCCTTCCCGTTAAACTCATCTCTTTTGACCGCTTTCCCGGTAAGGGCAGCCTTGCCTGGTTTTAGAGTCAGCATTACCGCTCTTTGCTTTTCCTTTTAGAGAATCGACTGTGAACTCTGGTCATGGCATGGGAAGCTGTGCTATCCTTCCTTATTATTTATATAAGTCGTTTTGATCCCCGCTAAAGGTAAGCAGGGGAGATCTTTGAAGAGCATCCAATCCTGATCTTTTCACTTTCGAGATCGAAGAATCATAGCTATCCGTGCATTAGCAAAGCAGACCCAGAAAGAGTTCTTCTTTTGCAAGAATGGGCATTACCGCAGCTTTGACTCTGTTGCAGGTATGAAGTGAGTTCCATACCATGAAAAATGGAAATGGCTATCAGTTCTGACTCTCCTGACCCAAGGAGTGAGCTTCCAAATGCGAACGAACGGGTCAGGACTACCAAGTGAAAGGTGGTCCTCGGGTGAGGAACACGAACGATAAAGGGCTTGAGATAGTGAATGCAATCAATGGCTATATTCAATTAGCATAGCACGGGACCGTGCCAAGCTGTAAGCATAGCGAGTTAGGTATGGGCTTTCTTTTCACTACCAGAATCAGCAGTTGGCCTATTGTTGATCAAAGTCTGGGTTGGCGGTCCCTAGTTATAGATAGGCTTTAGCCTTCCTTTTTCCGTCCAACGAGGATTTTAGTCTTTGGAGAATTCTTCCTATTTGTTTGACCCGATGCCGTACCCTTCATGTGTTCATGATACAGGGCCGGGGTACATATTCCACAAAAAGAAGGTTCGACTACGAGGATTGATAGGTTGTTCATTTTGTAACCTTCACCTCTATCTACACAGTTTCATTTCTACGTCTTCGACGAGCAAGACTGACATAGGGTGAGGTTTCAACAGGGCAAGCGGAGATTATCCAACCTGCGGTCAGCTATGATATACTCAACTTCTTCTTTTCACCTCCCTCTTCGATCGATCCGGAAGACGTTCCCTTAGCAATTGACATCTCAAGTCCTCCGGTCGAGTTGGAAAACAACCCTTGAGACCTACGAGCTCCTAAAACAAAGAAATAGACAGACTTAGACGAGGGCATCTTGAACCCCTCTCCCTATGGTCGAGCAACTACGTACCTTTCTTTTCTAGACCTCATGTGGGAGAGGTACGATGTTACTGCTTGACCTATAACCAGCTCTCCTTGGGAAAGAAAAGAGCTTGACATACGAGACATGTCGGAGAAGGCTTCTGTTACTAAAGAAAATCTCATTTGCCAACATTCCCTTGGGTATTCCCCCTAAGAGGCCTTAACAACGAAATGAAAGGGTTTTGAGCAGCTCATTCGCTTACAGAGAACTCAGCTAAAGAAGAAAAGGTAGAAAGAAATCTACAAGTTACATCGAACTCTCCTCCATATGCTTTTCTTAATCTTTCCCGTAGGAGAGTCACAGATGAGGAAATTGCATAGGTGACCGGGGAACAGTTGAAATGCCTTATTTTATTTCCTAGAAATGGAGTTCTGAGTGCTTGCAACTAAACTAGATTCAAAAGCAAATCCTTCCTCCTCTCCCTATCGGTCGAGAGCCTCATATCTCTTCCCTGGGATTATACCTTCCTCTAAGAAGCAAGGGTTTCCTTAATCAATCATATTACGGAGAGCAAAGAGAGAAAGTCACTCTTCTTATCGTTCGCCCACTTCACCATCTCTCTTGGGATGGGAAAGATCAAATGAAGCAAGCCCTCCTCAAAGCCTTTTTCAAGCTTCGAGGGAAAGTAGCCCTGATTCTATATCACATTCTTCGGAGAAAAGAACTGTCCTTCCCTGACCTACTTTGAGTATCCGTAGGGAAACCGGCCTGGCAAGGAGGCTAGAGGAAGGAAACTGCTCAAGTGAGCTTGAAGCAACAAGGGCAGTGGGTTCAGTTCCCACGCGGGGCAGAACGTTCATAAGTAGAGCTGCTCCTGCAGTTCCAGGGAGATAATAGAATGTGTTTTCGAATCTGTTCTCAAAAGCAAGATGAGCTATGAGAAAGAGCAAGAACCCGGAGCGATTGGCTGAACCCTAGCTCGAGCGACAGGGCGGTTGATCAAGGGATACCGGAAAGAGGCAAACAACAGAACCTCCGGGTTTGAAGCTTTTCATGTCGGGGCGAGGTCAATCGAGGGTTTTGGGTCAGTGAAAGCTCGAGTGCCCCCTTCAAAAAAAAGTCAGGTGTCGGGAATGCTACCAGTGAGGTGACCCGGCGGATGAAAGAAGTTCTCCGGAAGCAGCGTCAAAGGCCAGGCCCTTCAACCAACAGGATTTTTTGTCGTGTAATTCGCATTCTGTTTTGGCTACTCACGAAACTCTTTCTCCTTAATAGGAAGAACTCCCTTAAGACAAAGACCAAGCCTGTCTTTCTCTCTGAAAAAGGGCATATGGGGCATAAAGACTTTTTTGGACTAATCTGCTAATATAGGAATGAAGGAAGGAGAAGGCCTTAATTGTCTATCCAAAGGTCCGCCTTGGGTGGATTTAGGCGAATTGGGTGGGAATGATCCGAGCCCCCTATGTAAGTCAATTTCAGTAAGGTAACTAAGGTTTACAATAATTCATTTCAGTAGTGCGTTACCTTGCAGCTCTACGGGTAGTCAGTCTCTTGGTCAAAAGCCGGCACCTAATTCCCCTGCAGGTGGGCCGATCCTCGTCTAGCGGTGGGAACCGGCTGGTATGGATCAATTGCTTGCCCTGTCTCTCTTCTGTTCAACCATCGAGAATCCGCAGTTCTCTTTGCTCATTGGGTGGAATAATAGGCGAAGGAATGGAACTGCTTATCTCGGAAAATGAAGAGAAACTTAACTGACTAGCTTGCCTAGGATTAGGATCCCTATTTACCCAAGAGACTTAAAGGCTTGAAAGTCAAGACACTGCGCTTACCCTAGGAAATCAATACCTCACTAAACATTATAAAGAAAACTGCCTTGCACACACTCCTGACCACTCTTATATCCTTAATGGGGGATTCGCTTACACAAGGAAAGCCTTGCTTCTTTGCTCGTAATGAAAGTCACTCCCATGATTAATTGATAGAAGAGACCAGAAAGGGGTGATAATAGAGTCGTGGATTGGGATCCGGATCTAAGAGTTCTCCTTCCTTGTGGCTAGCTTCCTTCAGCTGCAATAAGTATCTCATCTCTACCTCTTTCTGACTTCAAGTACCGATCTTCTATCAAAGGAACCTTTCCAGAAGTGCCCTTGGTTTAGTCCAGTCTGCATTCTTCGCTTAGTGTCAATCTTTTATGATAGAGTTAGGCTCTTCGTAAGATAGCCAAGGGTCACTTTCCTATCAATCAAGTAAAGGAGATCAAAGTTCACTCTAATAAATCGATCTGAATCAGCTTAGCCAAAGACTGAAACGGCGGCGACTGGTTCCCAGTCCCGTCGAGCGCCATGAAAACATTAAGTTGAAACTGCCGGGGGCTTGGGAACCCCCGGACAGTTCAATCTCTCATCGATCTGGTGAGACTTGAAGATCCCGACGTTGTTTTCCTTATGGAGACTCGGATCCGGTCCCGAAAGGTAGATGGCGTAAGAAGAATAACGAAGTTTAAGAATGGTTTATGTGTTGACCCTTGTGGCAAGAAGGGGGGTCTAGCATTGTTTTGGAAAGACGAGGTTGACTTACGCATTTTTTAGTATTCCACTGGCTTTGTGGATGCTGTGATTGAGAGTCACGATCCGGCTAAGCGTTGGCCTTTAACTGGATTCTATGGACATCCCAAAGCCTCGCAGAGAAAACATTATAGGCAACTCCTCAGAAGACTAAGCAACCAGTCAAACCTCCCTCTCTCTTTATCGGTGATTCTAATGAAATTCTGCACATTAGTGAAACGACAGGGTCGGAAGATCGAGCCCCGAGTTTAATGCGAGCCTTCAGAGAGGCGTTGGTAGACTGTACCCTACATGATCTTGGGTATATGGGACATGCTTTCAAATGGTCAAATCGAAGAAAGGCCGGCGGAGAAGTACGAGAGCGCGTAGATCGAGCTACGGCTTCTTGGTGTGAGTTATTTTCCCTAGCTGTGGTCAAACATCTGGTAGCCTCTACTTCAGATCATGATCCTATACTACTTAATAGTCAAGGTCAACCAAGGGTATCCAGGCCCCAGAAGAAGTGATTTCGATTCGAGTCGATGTGGCTGAGCCACAGCGAGTGCGAGGAGGTTGTCACTACAGCTTGGAATAGCCTAGTTAATGGATCCGCCCTTTATCGAGTCAGTCAAAAGATTAAATCGTGTCGTACTAATCTTAATCTTCGGCTCTGGAACAAACACTCGTTTGGACATATTCAACGTTCTTTATAACAGAAGAAGCAAGAGTTGGCTTCAGTTCGGCACAGGGCAGACTCAACAGATACCCAAGAGAAGGAGAGGCAGTTGTCGAGGGAAATTAATCACCTGTTGGAGCAAGAAGAATTGATGTGGAGACAACGTTCAAGGGCGGTCGGTCTGGCTTAAGGCAGGTGACAGAAAGACTGAAGACTTCCATAAAGAAGCCTCCCAGCGACAAAAACTAGTATACATGGCATTCGGGATGCTTCGGGAGAGTGGCAGACGGATCCAGGAAAAGTCAATTTTAGTGGATTACTTCAGAAATCTTTTCACCATAAGCAACCCACCACATGTAAATGCTTTCACCGAGAATATCGAGAGGCGAGTTACGGCAGAGATGAACTCAAACTTCTTCATTCCTTGCACTGAAAGACAGAATCTCGCTTTAAAGCAAGGTACGAAGGAACTCTTGCTATGAAGATTGAAGATGCTCGACCGGTATGAAATCGCTCGAACGAAGTGAGAGGGATGTGAGCTCGACTGAAAGGAGAGGGACGGTAGGAGGAATGGAATATAATTCTTAATGTTGCCCTAGGCATTACTACTAATGGGCTTTACTCAAGCTAAGCTATAGGATTTCCCCCAAGACTAGAAAAAGAATACGTACTATCGGGAGAGCTACTCCGTTCCTTCTTCTAACGAGCAAGCAATCAAAGTCGCTTCTTTCCCACGGGCTTTCTCTCTTTCTTTAAATACTGAGCTGACTTGGCTGTAAGCGCTTACGTTACGCTTGCTACAAGTCAACTTCCTGTGAGCGAATTTCAGTTGCAGAATCAAGGCGTTAGCACAGGCTCTATCAAGACCTCTCCTGAGAATGCTGTCTTAAAGGTAGCAGTCCCAAGGGAAGGACTGTAACAGCTGTCGAATGAGACTTTTTAGTACCGGAGAATCGGAAGTGAGATTTCAAACCCGCTTTCTTGCTGCTTTTGAATAGAACCAGGACCTCGATGTCACTAAGCAAAAACTAGTTTTTTCACGGGTAGGAAGACCCATGGGATGGTGAGAAACCTCGATTCTCAATAGTCGGATTTGTAGCTCGAACAGAGGAGCGGTGAGCAGATAGCAGCTCGAGTGATTCAATACCTTCGCCTATTATTATCTGATTACGGAACTGAAGGAATTCATTATCTTACTGAACAGGTCCGTTGCTTGTTTCCTTCTCTTTCACCATAGAATAGAGAGGCAAAGAAGGCAAGCTGAGGTGGAGGGAAGCTAGGATCGACTCGGTCTCTGGAGCTGTAACCATAGTTTGCGGGGGTCCGAAGGAGAAAGTCGTAGCTTGTGTGTTTCTGGAATCTGGATTGTTCGTCTTCCGAAGGGACCCTGCCCACGCACGGAAAGCAAGCGCCAGTGGCGGTACGGCCTGAGCAGCTATCTAGGCAAGAGTCGTCCGAGACAGAAACAAGTGGTACTGACTACACGGATGCCACTCGAACGGATGACCCATATAGGGGGAGCACGTCGCATGGGAAGAATCGGCGTTTAATGCGGGTTGCAAGTAGGCATTCTAGTAGTAAATGGACATGACAAGTAGTGGAGAGTACAGAGTACTACTCCAAGCGAGACTCGTCTAAGGGTTCAAAACCTGTGACAGCGGATGCGGACGGTACTGAATGGCGGGTTGGTGAACCAATAGGAAGGCCAGGGGGCATACGGATCTTTTTAACCGAAAGAGAGGCTGAACCAAGGAAGCAACCATACTGACTGAAGCCAGAAGAAGCGCGGGGACTTTCAGACAGAACGGAAGAGAGGGAAGGGAGCTCAACCGGTAGATCAGAGGGCGCTCATACCTGGCCAGCTAGCCTATTTCATTCCGTCCATCTAGGTAGTTCATCAGAGCAGCTAGAGCCCCCGCCCACGGATAAAGTAGGGGTGTAACAGGGAATACAATACCAAAAGATTCACTATTCGATAAGCCCGGATCAAACTCCGGAACAAGCCAAGCAAACTCCAGCCCGGGAAACTACGGCCAAGCATAGGATACGGAGGCCTTTTTATAGTATCTCTTATCGTAGTACGAGATCTTTGATTTGCAACATCAGTCTCTCTCCGGAGAGCCCTCTGCTGACCGAACCTACTGTTATGAAGGCAAGCAACCACAATGGAGTAGGGCTTCTAAGTGCGTAGTCTGTTTCCGAGCTCTGATAAGCGAGTCAAGCTTTCTCATCTCAGGAACAAGTCGACTAAGGCTATGGGGCATATCCGATCTTCCAATCGTTGATCTAGTTGAAAATGAGCAACATTTCTCTGTAAATAAGGAAAGAAAGGCTTTAGCGCCTGAGATCAAATCCCTCCTAATCACTAAAAAAGGATTCGAAATGGACTAGTAAGAGACTCCAATGTAACCTCAAACTAAAATTGGAACCCTAACTCCCGTAACGTAATAAGGGGGCAACTTCCACTCTTTTTTCACTCTTTCTATTGTCGTTTACTTTACGAAGCGAAGGAAAGAAAAAGGTATGCCCATTATATCGAGGAGAGGAATGAATTACTAGCTCGCAGGCTTCAAATTGAGAACTTCCTTCCTTGCCCTCGAACCGACTATCCAACGACATGGAAGACTTAGCATTGGCCTATCACTCCAATTCCATTTTATAGCACGCCAACAGGACTTACAAAAGCACTCCAACAACTCGCTTGAACTTGAAGATAGAATACTACTGATCTTATCCGGAAAAAACAAGCATCGACTAAATAGAAGGCCCTTGAATCTTATCGTTAGCCTATAGCGCTATCTACCCTTAAGACTGACTTAAGGGATGTAACAGAAGTCTCAAGAGAACTAACTAATTATGGACTGGAAGGGCGAGAGCCTATTATTCCACCCAATGAGCAAAGAGAACTCTTTCTAGAATTTCCACTCCTTCTACCAAGTACGGCATTAGCAATTGAAGAGCTTAGTTAGGATGGATGGAACTACCTCGAACTGGCTCGATAAAGTCTGGGAGATTAGATAAGCTGGCTAGGTTATATTCTTTTTACTGAAAATCCACCGAAGGTGCTGGACCCGGTTGTTAAAAAGATTTTTGGCTATCCCGTGTTATTTCGACACCTTGGACTTCGGCATCTTTACTTAGGGATTCCCTGGGTAAATCATCTTTCCCTGCGAGAACAGCTCTTCTTCAGCCACCCAAGCTTGCAGGTGTATAGCTTTTGAATTCGGGTTCCCGCCGTATTGATGAGTGGTACGTCTTTTATGTCCTCATCAATTCTCCCTGGCCTTACCTGACTATCCAATTTAGCTAATCCCCTGACTGCATTAAACAGCAAACAAAGGCTTTTAGCAGCTTTTATACGAGAAAAGCCGGGAATTAATTCCTTGTTTTGACTTCTTCTTGTTTTCCTGGTTTCCGGGTAAGTCCGGGTTTAGTTGGTTTCCTTGGGACTTCTTTTCCGGTTGGTAAAGCCCCTCACGGCACACTTGAAATATATATGTGTGATGCCGACACCTGACGAGTACGTTTTCTTAATGAATAAGAGAGCTAGGAAGGATCCTTAAAAAGGAGACTGACATAGGGAACATAGACAAGTGAGCGTCGATGGATGCTTAATTCCCCTTATTTATTAGGGCGCTTTTAGTTGTTTTCTTTGTTGCTGCCATTGACCCCTATGCTGCATTCGATCCATCTGTCTCATCACCAGAGGCGGATATGTGCCCAGTCATCTGATGCCTTTCGGACCTGTAAGGGAAATCAGTCATAGGTAGGCCCCATAGCCATCTCCATTCATCAGAATCAATTACGAGTCCGGGGCAGGCTAACCACCAGCATCTTATCTCTTTTCATCCTTTCCGGTGGCACTAATAGAAAGGAAGTACTTGCCAATGAACCTTGACTCTCTACTCTCTCCCAGCGAATCAAGAAATCTAGTGCGGTCAGTAAATGCATAATTTGGATTGGAATCCCGGGATTGAGAGACAGATATTCGCCAGGTCCGATATTGGATCATTTGCCGCTCACTCGCTTCTTTCTGCACTGGATCGAATCAATTAGATGGGTCACTGGGAACGGATTAGCTTATTGGCTGCTCCGATGCCGCCACGGAGCCTTCATTCGCCGGTTCTTGGCACTTGGGACTGGGAGAAGAATATGAATTGGAAGGCTTAAATGCCGCTCCGTACCCCTCGGAAGATTGAGGATACATCGTAGGTTTCATTGCTTTTGATCCCTTTCTTTCTCTGCGGAGAATTAAAGCAAGCCATGCTTTTGAGGATCCAAATGATGGTTAGTTCGAGTTAGCTAGCTGCTCATTCCCTTAAGGGTTGAAGGCAACAAGAACACTAGGAGAGGTGTGCCTGGTAATACCTCTATCTAAGACTACGCAGGCCAGTCTTTCCTTTGCTTCGTGTGCTCCCTGTCAGAATGCGATCTCTTCTCTTTGGTAGGTATCGTATATAAGAGAAAGCTTTGACTCATCTCCCCGAGTGGGGCTTCTCCTCTCTTTCATAAATTGTATAGAATAACCAGTGGGAAGAAAGTCCCGGAAACCGGGACGTACGATTGGCTTTCCCTTTCTTTCAGTTTTCAAGAGATTAGTCCCGCGAGATCGTGATCTAGTTCTTTCGTATAGCTCAAAAAAGTGATTTCGATCGTAAGCTGAAGGGAGTCCGCAAGACTGGTGAATCCACCAGGGAAACCCGAATGAATTCTGGCAGTTCGCGAAGAAGCTCTTGAGGAAATGACGAGAAAGGGAAAGAGTTGAAAAAGAAAGAGATTCATCAGCTATGGAATCTGACAGGTATCGGTATTGAACAGAGGGGGCAGCTCATATAACAGCAGCGGGACCTGCAGAGGGGGCTGTTCACAAAGCACCCCGTGGTGCGCTTCGATCCGAGGGGAAAAAGTCTCGGGCTTAGAGGTATGGATGGTCCCCACTAAGGCTTGCCTACTGCTTTGTTACCAGAACAGGATCGATTGAATCTTTTACCTGTGCCCATGCTCCTACTCGGCTGGTGCCAAATCAAAAAAAGAAGTGGAAGCTTGCCCAGTAGGCAGTTAGATGTAACCATGCTGGCAGTACTATGATGGCCTTAGAGCTTGAAGGTCTCTGTCCCTAGGAACGTGATGCTTAGATGCGAGGTTGAGATGACGGAAGAAAGACAGAAGAGGATAAGCAGCTGTAAACAGGGCATGCCACAGCTGTCTTGGGCTATTGTCTTCTAATACAATTACAAAGTGGTAGCAAGCAGCTGGTTTGAATCGATCAAATGTGAACTATGAGACGCTTGCATTTGCCGGGAAATTCTCAGCTCTTTTTCTGTCGTCACACCAGGGATTTGCCCCTGAAGTAGAGAGTAAGGGCTGGTCTTCATCTCGGAAAGAAGCTGGCATGGGTGTCTCTTCATTTAAGACAGAGAGGTACAGGAATATCGTGAAATCAAAAAAAAGTAAGACAGTCAATCTTAACGTGCCCCATGCCCATGGGTCACTTCACTCATCCGAAGGCAAGATAAGAAGGAAGGCTTACCGGGGAGTTCAGACAGGAGCTCAAATAGCTTAGGTGATGTTCGAGATCAAGGCTATTTCCAATCAGAGATTGCTATAAATTGAATAAATAATAATAAGTTCGGATTCCTCTTAGCTACTATGAACGAATGCTTTTTCATTGAACAAAAAGAATAGCCGGCCCTTTGTTTTTGCTGTTACAGAAGAAGGTCTTAAATGAAATAGGATATTACCTCCCTCACAGCGCTTTCTATAAGAACTTACTAATGCTAAGCCATACCGTGCGGGGGTTGAGTCCTCTCTCATTGAAGAAGGAGGTGGTTGGCAGTTACTCAACTCCTAAAGATGTCCAAACATCCGCGATTAGTGATGCAGCTTCTACAAGGATTCATACATAGATACGGCGGTCATTAGAAACCGCCATCTTTATAAAAATCGTCCCATAATTTTCTTTATATAGTAAGACTGTGGTCCATTCAGCCGGATATCCTTAATCATCGTGTCTCTGACAAATGAAGTGAACTCTACATTGACTGTATCAACGATTCCATAAAAGGAGAGGAAAGCTACCTTAAGAAGTCCATTTCCTCCATCCCTGGAGGCATAGGCATAGACGAAGAAAGCAGAAGCATAGGAGGGGATTGAACGAGGGATGCATCTTCTTAGCTCTCAAGCGAGGAAAGGGTAACTTGTTGCGAAGAATCCTGTTTTCGAATTCACTCTTTGCTTTGAAGGAACCAGGCGGAAGGGAACCTGTTTGAAGGCGCAGATGAAGAAGGGCTGCGTTCAAGATTTCACCAGGCCCAGGTAAAGGAGCTCTCTCAAACAGGGAACTCGAAAGCCTAACGTGAGGGTTCTAAACCCCCCTCCACGTTGAGATTTTCGAAAAAGGTGGGCTTGGGCACAAGCTAAACTTCTTCGATTAGGCTACCACCCGGGGCTTGGTTTAGCTGAGTATGGGATTCGCTGCCCAATTAGTCTCCCTACGCTATTAGGCACCTTTGGTCTAGGCTTTGACCCAAAAGTCCACTTTGGATTGAGAACGTCCCACTGTGGATTCATAGACTGAACTTGACAGGTTCCACTGCGGAAAACCCCTCGAAACACAAGTCGCGTCACTGCATTCGTTCAGCCGGGTCGCCAAAGCAGTGGTGATGAAGGCTGACAAGCACGATTGACCGGAACTGGAGTCTCACGAGGGATTTAGCAGTTCCTTAGCTGCATATTCAGTCGAGCACATGTGACTGAGTCGCCCGTACCCGAGCTCGAGAAACATTCCTTATACTGACCGAGTCTCCTCCGTTTCACGAGCAGTGGAGACAACGTTTCACACCTTGCCTTCGCTAACAGAGCTGACAAGTGTATGAATGAAGTCGAAGCAGTGGGGAAGAAAAGGACTCGGCTTAACTTCACTTGGGTTCGGTTTCCCTTGTTACTATGGGAATGATGGAAGTTGCTCTTCTTCCTCTTAGCGTTAGCGACTCTGAGCTCATAGGGAGCTGGGAATGAGCTTGGTTAGCTGGGACCAAGAAGGGATAGAGTTGAAAGAGAGGATTTGATTAGCGCGCCTTCTGCCTGTCCTTTCCTGACTCTGTCGATGGTATGCCTGAGATGGCAGTCTTTCTCCTTGGCTTGTACTCGAGATTGCCTTTTTTTTGTTCGAAATCGATATCTTCCTATTGCCTTTGAGAAAGGGAACGAAGGAATTCCTTCTGTTGTCACAAGAATTGTTCAAGTTGAATGCGAATAATCGATTGAATCCGATCTTTGAAGACTTGAAGGACTAGTGTCCAATCCCGGCGTAGAGTAGTCCTGTTTGGGCAGCACTTCCTCGTAGGGAACTACCCATTGTCCTTCTTTCTTGTGGTGGAACCTGGGATTCACCCTCCCAGAAGTGATTATCGCCAAAACAAAAAAAGACATGAATTTACCACAAGAGTCAAACTATAATAGTCTCCGACTCATATGGCGGCGGGGGCTGCGTTCCCCTCTCTTTCGTCGGTTAAGTGCTGGATGGGGAATGCATAGGTCGGCTATGTCCCTGGACCTCCTGGCTTCCCTGTCACGTCCGAACGTAATCAGAGAAGACCTGCCCAAGCACCACCTTGTGATCATAAAGATTAATATCCAATACAATCACAGGAAAGAGTACCTGAAAAAAAACCTTCAAGTATCCGGGTCGTACGCCTGGAACAGTCGTACAATTTCGGCGATTCAAAAAAAAGGAGTATATCCCTCTCCCTTAGTGTCTTTCCACTTCCCGCGTTCAGGAACAAACCCTTCGCCTAAATCTTTTGAATCCCGGCCTGGTTTTTCCCCACTAACCAATTACGTTACGACCACTGAACAAACTTGGTTGACGAACATGGTTTATGCGCCGCTAATGTAGCGGCTTGTCGAGCATTTGACAAACTCACACCATCCATTTCAAATAGGACTTGTCCCGTGGACACACGAGCAATCCAACCCGTAGGATTTCCTTTTCCTCTTCCCATTCTTACTTCTGTAGGTTTCCCGGTAATAGGGATATCTGCGAAAACTCTTACCCATATCTTACCATTTTTTCGGAATTGTCCGCTCATAGCACGATGGAAGTGTCCGATTATAGCCCGACGCGCTGCTTCAATGGCTCGATATGAAAGACGCCCAGCTCTACAACTTTGAGTGCCATATCTTCCAAAACCAAGTTTTGTTCCGTCTGGTTTGCAACCCCTACTACATCTGCCTTTACGAGATTTACTAAATTTCGTACGTTTCGGATATAGCACGTCCCCCTTTTTTTTAACTATATGAAATCCACACTTTGACACCTGAGATTCCGTAACGAGTAGATACTTCCGCAGAAGCATAATCGATTTTCTGGTGAAATACATTACGAGATGTTTTTCCATACTTTCCGCATTCAGTTCTAGCTATTTCTGCGCCTTCTGATCGACCTGAACAACATATACGGATCCCCTCAACCCCTTTTTTCATTACTAATGGAATATCCTTCACTATTCTACTAAAAATGGAACGAAAGGATCTTCTTTTCTTTCTCAGTTGAAAAGAAATGTCTTGAGCAATCGGAGAAGCACTTTGATAAACAGATTTGATCTTGACCGACTCAATTAAGGTATTCGTGTTTGTTCTATTAGACAACAAAGATCGCATTTTTTTCACTTCGTTCAAATAAGAGTTGTACCCGTACGGAATTCTTCTGTTTCTCAGTATGATCTCTATCATCATCTCTATTCCCTTTATCCATTCTCCTATCCTACCCTGGTCTATGAATTTCTCTATCAATTCCATTACCTTATCCTTACCCATGAGGTTCCAACATTTGATCCTTAATTGACCTAGGAGTTGTTCCCGGACATCCTCAAAAGAAAGGTTATTATAAAAACCAACTCTATCCCTTGGAAAGAAAAAGGTAGCACCGAAGAAAGGAAAGAGCGAGATGGTTGTTTTTGTTGTTCCCGCGAAGCGAAGATCATTCGCCAAGCGAATGAAGTGGGTCAACCTCTTTTTGGCTTCGGCCAAACACTTTTTCTCGCTGGTCGAGCTTTCTACAAAAAAAGCGATGCGAGAACGTATTCTCTTATCTAAGCCTCTTCCCTGTTTCGCTCCCCCCATCGTGGATGGTTCAGCCACGCCCGGTGCCACGAAATGATTGAGAACTACGACGGGGTCGAAATGCATTTGGTTCTTTCTATTCAATAAGTATTGCATGACCGAATAATTCAAGGAGGGGCGCACTGCAGGGAGGGTCCTTTTAAATAGATGACTCGTCGGGCCGTCGGAGCGGGACTTCTTGGGGAAAAAGAACTTAAATAACTTCCTTTTTCTGAAGGAGTCGTCATTTTCTATCAGGAACGCTATGTCATTTACAACCCCGGCGTATTTCGGATGCTTGAAGGCCCCGCTGACCCGAAGTGATTTAGAAAGATTCTTCTTTATCGATGGTGATCGGTCATGGTATCCATAGCGTTGCTTCTTTTTCGGCCAAATCCGAATTTCGTTTTGCTTCTCCCGGTCGTCGAGCCTGATCGACTCGACTCTTTTCCCTGCCCTCCGGCCTCTCACTTCGTTTCGTTCTTCTTCTGTATTGTCGCTGGAATGAAGACACCCGATCGGCCCGACTTTCCCAAATGCCCACCACCGGCCCTTCTCCTTTCCGGGTCTGGATTTTTTGCGTCGTTTCAGTCGTCGTGGTCGACGGGGAAGAAAGAAATTAATGAATGTTCTTTTGGGAAAATGTATAAGAATACACCTACCGAGACGAAAGCCAAAGGTTAGTCTCGCAGGTGGACGTATCGAACCGAAATAAGATCTCAGATTGACATCTTGATACACTAATTTACCATAATAATAAATAGAGTCAATGGTGACTCCGCCGTGGGAATAGCCGCTTCTTTCTTGCTTTCAAGAGGGGCTTCCATTCACCAACGCAGACTTAAAGTGCTCTCCGAACCGTGCGGGATAGTCACCCATCACACGGCTCTCAAACCCAACCTGTGGTGAATCCCGGGAGACAAAGTCAAAGCGCTTGATCCTTTGCCCCATACTTTGAGATGCTTCTCCCCGCCGATCAAGCAGCGACGCTGCTCGTGATAGGCTTAGCTTTAAGCCGCTATCGTTCGGTTCGAATAAGTCAAGCCTAAACTTATTGAAAACGAAAGCGCTAACGCTATAATAATTATTAAAATAGCAACCTTTCGCCTTATAAAACAAAACAAGTTTACTTACTAAAAAAAGAAAGCGGCAACAAGCACCTTCTTTCTCAAAGTCAAGTTTCTCGCTTCTTGCTTTAGAAAGATTGCAGCGTTAGCGCTTCTTGACTAATAACATCATAGAAAGTAAAGGCTCCTCTCCTTTTCTACGAATCTACAACTCTCTTTACTGAGCGAGACTCCATCCATATCCCTACAAGTGGTTATATTCAAAATTTTCCATTTTCTCATTTGTTTGACAGCCTAAACTAGGCTCCATTTTAGATAGGTTTTCGGTCTTAATAAAAAAATAGGTCAGGGGCGCGTCGGAACGGTCGGTGGCTGCTTAGTCTCATCCGAGAGTCTAATCTCTTTGTACTGCTTTTTTCTTTTTCAAATTCAAACAAAAGAAGGGGGTCGATTTAGGCTCCTTCCCTTCCACTGCATAGCTGCGCTAGCAGGTACTATGAGCCCTCTGTCCCACGCATCTAACCAGCTCGCGTGGTTCACCGGTTCCACCGAAAACTCTCATTTGTTGAAGCGGAGCATAGTGCGCTTTAGGCGCCGAGCGAGAAAGGTCTCTTTCTTCTTTCGTTTCGGTTTATTCACTGATCTGAAACTTAGCACTTGTTTTCTTATTGATTCCAGGGGCGGCGTTCTTGAATGAAGTCTATCCGAACCGAATTAGCACTTCTCAGATCAGGCTAGGCCTCTCCAGCGGAGCTGGGCGCCGGGGCCCTGGATGCGCTAGCGATCGGCACATAGGGGGTGGTTGCCCGGGTTTCTCGGCCTGGTATCCTGCACCTCGCGTTCATGATATCTACATTCAACTGTGCCCCGGAGACACGGTCGAAGCACGCCCGCCCAGTGTGCTTCTTTCACGACATGCTCTGGTCCCGGGTGTCTTCCAGTGGTCTTCTAGCGTTAGAAGAAGTCGTGTCCGTCCCGGACATCTGCAACGTCTTCCCAAGCTTTTTTATTCCACATATATAGGACAAACTGAAGGAAAAGACTGACCCATTCGGTGACTTTCGCGGTCGCCCTCACTGAACCGACTTGAATCTGAACTACGATTCAGATCGAGTCTTACCGAAATCGGATTTCCCTTTCGTGCCATATGCGCACTTTATTTACTTTTTCCCTTTTTTCTTCCCGGTTTAATATTTGTTCTCGAAAGTCTTCGTTTCCGTGTAGAAGCAAACTCTCCAAATTGTTGACCAACCTTTCCTTCAATGATAGAGGCAAGAACACTTTCCGGCCAGGCCTTACTATAACCAACCTCACAGATCCCACTCCATCTTTTACACCGATGTATCGTACTCTCTCGACCAGGTCATCCAAAGAAAATACTGCGAAATCTTTCCGAAGTGAGAGAAGGAGGGAAGGCGCGCTACAACTAACATAACAGCCAGCTGAAAAACGCTAGCTAGCTAGGCTAGCGCGCAATGGCTTTCTCTGATAGGGGCTCGCTTCTTCAAGCTCCGCCCAACCTATACAAGGTGCTGCTCGCTTTCTCTCAGCCACCAGTGGCTTATGTAGTGGTCGGCATTCCTACGTGCTCCTCTTTGCCCCCTACTTAAGAATCCAAAGGTCACCTTTGGCTGTTGTCTTGACGCTTTGGTTACGAAAGTAGCCGGGGTCTAGGTTTATGGATGGATTTAGTCAGCGAAAGTCCCTCAAACTCAATCAATATCAACAACATGTCGTGACCGGTTAGGCTTGGTTTCTTTTGTCAGAAAAGAAAGAAAGTAGGTTTCGGGGGTGGGTTCATTGATTAGTACACCTCCGGTGCTGATAAGGTCGGGACCGTGGTCGTCCGTCTCCGGTTTGCCGGCCGATAAGATCTCTGAGATTGACCAGCCAGCTGGGTTGGTTTGGCTATTCCTTTCTATTGAAAAGAAGGAGTCAGCTGTCTGCGCGAGTCACCTTCTTCTAGGCTCCGCTGGACGACACGGCATTCTCGTTTAAATATAGGCCGGCCGCACTTGTGATGGTTCCCAAAGATCCAATATGACTTAGGTCTACGTTGCCACGATATTGTTCTATGGAAGCGGGCGGGCTGTTATAAGTTCGGCCCGGTTTTTTTTGGTGTCGTAGGGGAGGGATTGACCTTTTTAACGCATATTCAGTCGTACCGGCATGGCCCCACTGATTTGTTTTCGATCGGAGCATCAAGCAGCGCAACCCGGTTCTACTTGACTAAGCCCCGTGCTCGTCCAAGGAGGGAGTTTGCTTTACCCAACTCCCTTTTTGATAACAAGGCAGAAACCCCCGACCCGACATTCATTAGTTTCGAATGAAGAATGAAGAGTGCCCTGCCCCAGCAAGCACCTACTCCTATAAAAATGAAAAGCGTTTACTAAACAAGCAAGAAAAGCCCTTTCTATGTTATTAGTAAAGAGCTTTTCTCGCTTGTTGCTTTCTTCGCATGCTTGAGCGCATTAATAGAATACATATAGATAGAATCAAAAATTGACTTGAGTTTTCAATAAGGTAGGTTTCTTACTTAGTGCTTGTGCTAAGGAGCGCTAACGTAACGAGCAAGAAAACGGATACGCGAAGGTTTGAGCTCGACCCGCTAACGAGCCCCTATCAGAGAAAGCCTTGGTAAAGTAAAGCGCGTTAGCTCTTTTAAGTGTTGGCGCGCATCCTCTTGCTGGGAGAGGGGCTAATGCCACTCGCCCTAATGAATAAAGAAACAGGAGAGGGGTGAAGCTTGCTTACTTGTTAGAGTAAGGAGTTTAGGCTTTCGAAAGCTCAATCCCTTGCTTTGTTCTATAGTAAGGGGCCTTTTCAATAAGGCTCGCGTAGGGGCGCTCACGTTTTTTGGCTTACCTAAAATCTTCGATTTTGAAGTTGGTAAAGACCCACCCCTTGTTTCAGTCAGAATGAGTCCCCGGGACCCCGGGACATTGGCTTCCGCCAACAGTGGACTATTAAGGATCGCATCCCGCGCATATTCTACATTATAGCCTGCAACTGATTCAGCTTCCGCTTCTGGGAGATCAAACGGAGCTCGATTAGTTTCTGCTAGACGAGAAATGAAGAACATAACCAATACAGGGAACAAGGGAATACCGGACCATATCTGCTTTTGCGCCATGACAATCTCACTCGAATTACGGGGACCTACACATATTAGTACAGTATACCGGGGTCCCCGGCCAGAACCACACGTGCAAGTTTCCCTGCATGTGGCTCGTCCGCGCTTTCCGAGGCGCTGCCTGTGACTCAGCATGGGAGAAGGGGGCGTCACACTTTCGTGTTTAGAGCATTGTCCGAGTGAAGTGAATAGGCAGCGCCCACCAACCAAGCAAAGCTTTCTGGAAGAGGCTGGGCTGGTTCCTTTTCGGCGCCCGCATTTGATTTAGATGTTGGGGCAAGCCCCAGGAAAGTATAGGTTGGCTCCCAGCTCCATCTCGGCCGGCATCCTGCTCTCTAGGGGGTGGGGTCCTGGAGCGAACTACTCATTGCTGTCTTGCCCCAACCCAAGGCCGTTAAGGTTGGTGAGGAGCATTGTTTTGAGGGAGGTAAAGCGTGGTTGACAAGCCACTTCGAGGAAGCGACTGGAGTGCTTTCATCAAATGATGCATATGGGCTGAGCCATTCCCATCCCAAGTGGTGGCCCGATTCGGCCTGGCCTGGTCGGGAAGAGATTCACATAGAGATGCTATCCGG